TTAACTAATGTATGTGGAGTGATATTAGAAACCCGCTTTTTCTCTCTCTTTTTTCTTTTTCACAAAAATGTATGTAAGTTTCTCATAGAATTCGGATATCAGAAAGATTACCATATATAACATAAGATTTCTCCGCCGATTCTTTCTAATCGAGCCTCTCGATCTGTCATTATACCTCGAGAAGTAGAAAGAATTACAATCCCCATCCCTCCTAAAATTCTAGGAATTCGTTGATAATTAGAATAGATTCGTAGACCGGGTCTACTGATTCGTTTTAAATTCAAAATAGTTTTATATGACCCTTTCCTATTTCTTCTATGCCGAAGAGTTAAAACCAAAAAATCTTTGTTGCTTTCCCTATGTTTTCTCACGTTTTCAATAAAACCTTCTCGGAAAAGTATTGTAACAATGTTTTTGGTGATGTTAGTAGATGGTATTCGAACCGTCCCTTTTCTATTCATGTCAGCATTTCGTATAGCGGTTATTATGTCAGCAATGGTGTCCTTACCCATGATAAACTAAAATGATTGTTGCCCTTGACTTTTGATATAATCAACATGCTCTTTTATTAATTATTAAAATTCATTATTCTTTTATTTTTATTAATATATTTTAATTATTTTATTTTTTATTTATATTTTAATATTTATATTGATATTTATTTATATTGATATTTAATATTTATATTGATATATTGATTTTTTTATTTATTTATTTTTTAATTTTTAAATATCTTTTTTTTATAATAATTACAAAAAAAAAAGGTATATGCGTGAGACAAAATCAATCGATTAATTAATCTATTTCATTCAAATACTATAAATATATCATAGTCTCGTCTTATAATACTTCGGGTGCTAATGAAACTATTTTAGTGAAATTTAACTGTCTCAATTCTCGAGCGATCGCACCAAAAATTCGAGTTCCTTTTGGATTTCCTTCTTGATCAATGACAACTGCAGCATTATCATCATATTGTATTATCATACCGTTGTTACGTTTGAGTTCTTTACAAGTACGTACAATTACAGCTCTGATCACTTCTGATTTTTCTAACGGTGTATTTGGTACCGCTTTCTTGATTACAGCAACAATAACGTCACCAATATAGGCATATCGTCGATTACTAGTTCCTATGATTCGAATACACATCAATTCGCGGGCCCCGCTGTTATCGGCTACATTCAAATGGGTTTGAGGTTGAATCATATCATTTTTTTTTCTCTGTTCTTTCAGTGCAAAGGGCGAAGTAAAAAAAAAAAAAAGAAATATTATGTATCAAAAAAAAAAAAAAAAAAGAAACCTACAATTGCAATTGTGTTTTTTTTTTATCCCAAAGACCTCTTTCCTTTGGTTTTAATTATTTATTATGCCAAAATACTGAATCGAGTTCGTATAGGCATTTTGGATGCTGCTATTGCAATAGCTTTTCTGGCTATATTTTCTGTGACTCCGCCCATTTCATAAAGTATTCTACCCGGTTTAACGACAGCTACCCAATATTGGGGAGATCCTTTTCCTGACCCCATACGTGTTTCTGTAGGTCTTACTGTAACCGGCTTGTCTGGAAATATGCGTACCCAGATTTTTCCACCGCGGCGGGCATTTCGTGACATTGCTCGCCTCCCTGCTTCTATTTGTCTAGATGTGATCCAAGCGGGTTCAAGTGCTTGAAGAGCATATCTACCGAAGCAAATATGATTACCCCGAGAGGATATTCCTTTCATTCTTCCTCTATGTTGTTTACGGAATCTGGTTTTTTTGGGGTTATAGTTGATGGTTTTTTCTCAATTCCATCTCTACTACAGAACCGTACATGAGATTTTCACCTCATACGGCTCCTCGCGAATGAAACGATTAAAATAGAATATAAATATACATGGATTTCATGAATAATATATCGAATCGTGGTGGGACTTTTTGAGATTTCATCTAATCTATTGGTTTATTGAAAATTTGTATATCTTGTTTTGATATATAAATAAACAAGTATTCTTTGTTACAAATATTCTTTTTCTATTATAGACAATTCTTGTTATCTAGATATAAATAGATAATTATAATGTTGTTTTCTTATGTTATCTTATGTTATAAGGTTCTAACGAATCCTTATTTTGTTTTTCCTTTTATTACCATATCGGATTGGCCCCTATTTAGAAATCCAATAAAATCCAAATTTTCGCGGGCGAATATTTACTCTTTCATTATCTATTTCAGATGTAGGGTTAGCCCATGACTCCTCAGAACATGATTCCTCAGAATAAATGGATTGGTTTTTGGTTCCTTCCGCCATCCCACCTAATGAATCATTAAGATTTGTTTTTAATAAGATCTTAGGCATTCACGGGTTCCGTCGTTCCCATCGCTTCTCGCTTAATGGTTAGGTCTCAATTGTACAATGGAGCCTCTAATTCCAATTCCATTTTGTTTTTTCTTTAGTCAACCTTCTCAGTTTTTAGTGACTCGAGGCTCTTGATTTGTTTGTTCGATCAATATAGTT